TGCGGGAATCAACCGTTTGTCTGATTCTTAGATATAAATAAATCAATGAAAAAAGGTATGTTGCTGCCATTTTGAAAACATTAAAGATCAACGAAGTAATGTCTAAACCCAATGATTCACAGCAAAGATAAAAGATTCCGGAACAAGAAAATACCCTTTCCATTGTCTCACCAACTGGATCAATTCAAATCGATTTTGAATGAGACAAAAAAAAAAAGGGGGTTAGAGACTACTCAATAAATTAAATCAATTAAATGCCAAAAAGTTTTAATTTGAGTTATATAAGAGTTATTCCACTTGAGTTATGAGTAAAAAAGATTTTTTTTCAGGAAATCAAAACAAAAAAGGACTTCATTTCTAGTTTGATTTTGAATTTCGTTTTTCGGACGTATTTGCCATTTGATTTCCATATATGTCTAAGCATAATTTCGAATCATTTTTCTCGAGCCGTACGAGGAGAAAACTTCCTATACGTTTCTAGGGGGGGTATTGTTCATCTAATCTATCCCAATGAGCCGTCTATCGAATCGTTGCAATTGATGTTCGTGCCCAAAGAGAAGGAAGAGATCTTCGAAAAGTGGGGTTTTATGATCCGATAAACAATAAAACTTCTTTAAATGTTCCTGCTATTCTCTATTTCCTTGAAAGGGGTGCTCAACCTACAGGAACTGTTTATGATATTTTAAAGAAGGCCGAGGTTTTTAAGGAACTTCAATTAATGAAATAAAAAAAAAAATAATCAAGTTTGTTTATTCGATTTATATTTATTTCTATTTTGTGATTGAATAAACTTTTTCTATTTTGATTTTATCAACACTCTTTTTTGTTCATGTAAATTCTTCATGTAGTGCCAATCCAACACAAGTTATTTTCTTTTAGTTAACTTAGATTTCCTATTTAATTTTATATTTTTTAAACATAGATATTGACAAGAGTATATTGAACAAATATAATTCAATCGTAATATATCCTTTTCTTTCTGTCCTCCGTTCAATACATCGGTTTGCTTTTTTACTTTATTTAAAATTGAAATTGGATTTCTATTTATATATAATATAATTTTTTTTTTTCAAATGAAAAGAAAAAAGGGATAATTAATATAAGAATAGTAATTAAGAAAATGAAATTTCTATTAAATCGAATAGATTAAATCTAATCATAAGAAATCAATTCAATTAATAAAAAATCGAATTAATAATATAATTTGAATAAAATATAAGATAGATTAATCAGTTTTTGAATCTTTACTTTGGCTGTGATAATTTATTGCATCGTTGTTTGCCCTGTTTGTTTTTATGTTTCGAATCAATTCGAAAACGTTTTTATATTTCTTGTTAATTTGTTTTAATTGCCTTGTACAATAGAATTGCGTTAGTGTATTTTTATTTGATTCCGATTTTATCTACATACCTTTTTTGGGGTTGCTAACTCAACGGTAGAGTACTCGGCTTTTAAGTGCGACTAGGGTTTTTTACACATTTGGATGAAGCAATAGATTCGTCCACATCATCGGTAGAGTTTGTGAGACCACGACTGATCCTGAAAAGAATGAATGGAAAAAAGAGCATGTCGTATCAATGGAGATTTTTTAGAATATTTTATTCTTAACAAATCGGTATAAAACTTTTTTTGAATTCAAAGTTGGGTCGATTGAAATAAATGGATAGAGCCCTATGGCTCTAATTGTAGGGAAAGAAAAAGCAACGAGCTTCGTTTCGTCATTGGAACGATTATCCGCCCTAATTAAACGTTAAAAATAGATTAGTGACTGATGCGGCAAAAGGCTAAATCCAGGAATGGATTATCAATTTTTTGGGTGAATCCTAACTATTAGTAAGTTTCCATTTTGATTGGAAATGAAGATGAATGTGTAAAAGAAACAGTATATTGATAAGGATACTTTTTTCCAAAATCAAAAGAGCGATTTGGTTGAAAAAATAAAGGATTTCTAACCGTCTTATTCTTATTTTCTTAGGGATTTTCCTAGAAAGAAAGAAACCAATTAGATGGAAAAAAGAGAGAATCCGTTAATGAGTTTACTTGTTTCCGAGGTATTTATTACTAGAATACTTTTAGAATACCTTGTTTTGACTGTATCGCACTATGTATCATTTGAGAACTCAAGAAACCCTCTACTTTTTTTTTTTACTTTAGGTTACTCGGTCTCATTTGAAATGGATAAATTAAAAAGATATTTCAAACTAGATAAATATTGGCAACATGATTTTTTATATCCACTTCTCTTTCAGGAATATATTTATGCATTTGCACATGATCATGGGTTAAATAGATCTTTTTTGTTGGAAAATGCCGGTTATGACAAGAAATACAGTTTACTAATTGTAAAACGTTTAATTTCTCGAATGTATCAACAGAATCATTTTATTCTTTCTGCTAATGATTCTAACCAAAATGAATTTTTTGGACATAAGTATAAGAATAATTGTTATTCTCAAAATATCTCCGAGGTATTTACAGTAATTCTTGAAATTCCATTTTC